GGAATAGTGGGTGTTGAGTGTTATCTTTGGGGGTCGTGATGGAGTGAGGTGGGAATGTCAATGGTGGTCAGTAAAATAAAATCTTATCAGTTGAGGAAACGGCAGCTGAGATGTATACCCCCAAAAGATGAAAAATGTAAACTTCGACTGAGGTGTCAAGCTTTTGTTTTTGGGGTTTGGCAAAGGCAAATTATAAGGGAGTGTCGAAGGTGGGGGGAGGGGGGGTTTGAGTAAGGATAGCTGCAATTCGAATTAAAGTGTGGTGAGCGTGTATGATTTATTAGATGTATGTCTAACAAGCATGGATTAAATAACACCTTATTAAGGTTCATGCGGGGCTGGAATATGGAACGTAGGTGCGGTTAATAATGGTATGTGCTAGGAATCAAAGACAGGCGCTGCGGGACTGATTGTGGCGAGACCAGCATTCTGCAATGGGGTCGCGTGCAGACCAGAGATAAAAGATACCAAATGCATGGAGAGCTCCCGTGACTGGTTAATAGGGTGATAGACCCGTGATCCATCGAGATGTCTTATTTAAGGGGAACGTGTGGGCGATCTTGATAACATGGCCCTGAGGTAAGAACCAGATGTCCATTAGATGCCATTTATAGCTACCCCCACGATTTATGGGCCCGGGGCGAGGAGAGTAACACTGCTTGTGCGGGATATTGATTTCACGGAGGATGGTTATCAAGGGACACCCAATTGGCAGGAATATCCGTGTTGGCTGGGACTGTTTATGGATGCTCGGTTAAAATGTGCTATGTCCGGTAAAGAATTTGATGTACTATGTACGTTAATGGAAATCTCGTATTAGTTGGTATTCCGGTGGGCGATACCACGGAGCTTGGGGGGTTAGATAGTATGTTTTATAGTTGTAGTGTTCTAGTAGAGTACTTGCTTGTAAGCATGTTCTAGATGAGCTTGCTAGTAAATATGTAATTTTATGTCCTATGGACGATAAAACACTTATAGTACTATATAATATCCATGGTGACTAGCAGTAATGCACGAATTACATAGGGGCATATAAAATTAGATCGTACTTAAATTGTACTTTATGGTTATGCCCCCTTAGAATACAGAAAGTAGTTTAAATAGAATGCCAGTTTTGGGTATTGGTGGTGGAGTTAAGTGCTTTCTTTCTGAGTTGCCCTGGGGAGAGGTATCCGTTTCCGGTTTACAAGACCGGTGTATTGGTTTATACTACAAGGGCAGGTTCATTTAAGAAGATTATTTTCGGTTAGAGAGGCTAGTGGTATTAGAATTAAAATTGTGGTGAAATATATTACGGATATTATTTGTCCGATTATAATGAAGGGTTGATTTACTGGCTGACTTCCAATTCAGGTTAGGGTCAGTAGAATTGTGATTAGGAGTCATAATAGGAATTGGCTGAATGGGCGGAACATTATGCTTTGTTGTTTGGATTTGTGGAGTATAGGGATAATTGCTAGGATGAGGATAGATATAAGGAGTGCTAGCACTCCCCCTAGTTTATTGGGAACGGATCGTAGAATTGCGTATGCGAATAGGAAATATCATTCTGGTTTAATATGTGGTGGGGTGCTTAGTGGATTAGCTGGTGTGTAGTTGTCCGGGTCGCTTAAAAGGTCGGGTAAGAATAATACTAGTACTATTAGAGTGAGGAGAAGGAGAGTTAAACCTAGGATGTCTTTGATTGTATAGTAAGGGTGAAAGGGGATTTTGTCGGGGTTGGAAGGAATCCCGCAAGGGTTATTTGATCCTGTTTCGTGTAGGAAAAGTAGGTGGAGGATTGTAAAGGCTGCAATAATGAAAGGTAGGGTAAAGTGGAGGGTGAAGAATCGTGTAAGTGTTGGATTATCAATGGAGTACCCACCTCAAACTCATTGAACAATATTAGTTCCGATATATGGGATTGCCGATAATAAGTTTGTAATTACTGTGGCACCTCAGAATGATATTTGTCCTCATGGGAGTACGTACCCTATAAAGGCTGTTGCTATGGTTATGAATAGTAGTGCGATGCCAATATTTCAAGTTTCAATAAGAAGGAATGAGCCGTAATATAACCCCCGACCTACGTGTAGAAATAGGCAGATAAAGAGTATAGAGGCGCCATTAGCGTGGAGGTAGCGGATGGTTCAACCATAGTTTACGTCTCGAGTGATATGGGCGATTGAGGAGAAGGCAGAGGAGGTGTCTGGTGAGTAGTGTATTGCTAGAAATAATCCAGTAATAATTTGTATTATTAAGCAAGTTCCTAAAAGGGAACCGAAGTTTCATCATGCGGAAATATTTGATGGGGTAGGTAGATCAATAAGGGAATGATTAATTATTTTTATAATTAGATTAGATTTACGTATAGGAGTCATTGGTGTTTTTATAGTTGAAATACAACGATGGTTTTTCATATCATTGGTCATGGTTGAAGTCCATGTGGAAACAATGTCATATATTTTATTTTTATTGAGTGTACTGTTGATTATGGGTTTTGTGGGTTTTTCTTCTAAACCTTCTCCTATTTATGGGGGTTTAGCATTGGTTATTAGTGGTGTAATTGGTTGTATTATTATTTTAAACTATGGGGGTACTTATATGGGTTTAATAATGTTTTTAATTTATTTGGGAGGGATGATGGTTGTTTTTGGTTATACTACTGCGATGGCTATTGAAGAATACCCTGAAGCGTGAGTTTCAGGGTTTGAGGTGTTGGGTAGTCTTTTGATTGGATTAATAATGGAAGTAGGTTTAATTTTATGGGTATTAGACTATAATGAGCTGGTAGTAGTAGTTAATTTGAATAATATGGGGGATTGGGTAATTTTTGAGGGGGAGGGGCCAGGATTAATTCGTGAGGATTCTATTGGTGCGGGTGCGTTGTATGATTATGGGCGTTGATTGGTGGTAGTTGTTGGTTGAACATTATTTGTTGGCGTATATGTTGTTATTGAAATTACTCGAGGTAATAGATTATGCTATTAGAAATGGGATTAGAGTAAGAGGGATAAGGAAAGAGAGAAAGTAAAGTTTAATTATGCCTTTTTGGGTCGTTGTAGTAATAGATGTAATAATATGGGTGTGTGAAATTGTTTTAGGTATTGATTTTTCTAATCAGATTGAGTCTAGTAGAATGAAGGCTAGATTTTGACTTATGATCAGGTTTTGACAAGGAATTATTCGGTGAATTGTAGTAGGAAAGTATCCTAATATATTAGAGAATTTGAATGTATATGATGGGGTATTTATTTTGAGGTTGTTGGTTATAAGGGTTAAATCTATGGCTACTAAGAAGCCTAGGATAGTTACGGATAGGGCTAGAAGTTTTAGATAGTAAGGTATTGTTAACTGGGGAAGTGTGGTGGGAGAAATATTGTTGACAATAAGGAACCCTGCGAGTAAACTGCCTGCTGTTAGGCGTTTTATTGGGTTTAGTAGGGCTGGATTATTTTCATTGATATATGTTGAAGTTGAAAAGCGAGGTCGTCCTGTTAATGTGAGGATAATAGTTCGAGTGCTGTAGGCACTTGTTAGGGAAGTAGCGATGAGGGTGATAGATAGGGCTCAGGCGTTGGTATATGATGTGTTCGCGGTTTCAATAATAAGATCTTTGGAATAAAAACCTGTAAGGAATGGTATTCCTGCAAGTGCTAGGCTACCAATGGTTAGAGAGGTTGAGGTAAGGGGTATTGTTTTAGATAATCCTCCTATTTTTCGAATATCTTGTTCGTTATCTAGGTTGTGAATAATGGATCCAGAGCAGATAAATAATATAGCTTTAAAGAAGGCATGGGTGCAGATGTGTAGGAATGCTAGGTGTGGTTGGTTAATACCAATGGTGACTATTATTAACCCTAGTTGACTTGAGGTGGAGAAAGCTACAATCTTTTTAATATCATTTTGTGTTAAAGCGCAGATTGCTATAAATACGGTGGTGATAGCTCCTAGGCATAATGTGAGGCTTTGGATTAGTATATTATTTTCTATTATGGGGTGGAAGCGAATAAGTAAAAATACCCCTGCTACCACTATAGTGCTAGAGTGGAGTAGGGCTGAAACTGGGGTTGGACCTTCTATAGCAGAGGGCAATCAAGGGTGAAGGCCAAGTTGAGCTGATTTGCCTGTTGCAGCTAAAAGTAAACCTATTAGTGGTAATAGGTTTGGGCTAGAGTCTAGGATAAATATTTGTTGAAAATCTCATGAGTTGTAATGGAGAAGGAATCAGGTTATGGCTAGAATGAAGCCGATATCACCAATTCGATTATATAAAATTGCTTGAATTGCTGCTGTGTTGGCATCTGTTCGAGCGTGCCATCAGCCAATTAGTAGAAAGGATATAATCCCAACACCTTCTCACCCGATGAAAAGTTGGAAGAGGTTGTTAGCGGTAACTAGAATTAACATGGTAATGAGGAAGATGAGGAGGTACTTAAAGAATTGGTTGATGTTTGGATCTGAGCTTATATATCATATTGAGAACTCTATAATGCATCAAGTAATAAATAGTGCGATTGGGGTAAATATTATGGAAAAGTAATCTAGTTTAAAACTTAATATAATTTCTAGTGATTGAATAGTTATTCAGTGTCAGTTTGAGATAACTGTGTCTTGGTCTAGAAGGACATACAGGGTTATAGGGAAGAGGCTAATAATAAAGGTAACTATTATAATTGTTTTTACGTAATTAGGGTATATATAGTCTTTACGGGGTTTAATAAGGGTAGTAATAATTGGAAAAATTAGAGAAGTTAAGGCTAATATAACGATGGAGGTGTGCATTATTGTTACTTTTATTTGGAGTTGCACCAATGTTTTTGGTTCCTAAGACCAACGGATAACTGTTATCCTTTAAAAGTTGAGAAAGCCGATTTGTTAAGTACGGGAGCATGGATTAGCAGTCCTTGCAAGCTTTCTCGGTAAATAAGAAGCAGTAACTTCTATTTTTAGATTCACAATCTGATGTTTTGATTAAACTATATTTACAAGTGGTAAAGCCTACAATGATGCTAGGATTGAGGGATAGGAGAATAATAGGGGATATATGTATAAATATTAGTATATTTTCTCGCGTGAAGGAGGGTTTTAAATTAATAATGTGGGAGGTGAGTGTTCCTCGTTGTGTTGTAATGAGTATATATAGAGAATAGAGGGCAGTAATTAGTATGTTTAGTCCTGTGAGTGTGATTGTAATATGTGATCAAGAAAATGAAGTTATTATTACTATTAGCTCTCCAATTAGGTTAATAGTGGGGGGTAGGGCTAGGTTGGTGAGATTTGCTGCGAACCATCAGAAGGCTATTAGTGGGAGTAGTGTTTGGAGCCCTCGAGAGAGTAATATAATACGGCTGTGGGTTCGTTCGTAATTTGAATTTGCTAGACAAAATAGTATAGATGAAGTGAGTCCATGGGCAATTATAAGGACGGTAGCACCAGTAAAGCTTCAGGGGGTTTGAATAAGAGAAGCTATGATTACTAGGGCTATATGACTTACAGAGGAGTATGCAATAAGTGATTTTAGGTCTGTTTGTCGGAGGCAGGTTGAACTTGTTATGATCATGCCCCATAGGGATAATATGAGGAAGGGGTACGCTATATATTCTGTTAGTGGGTTGAGAATCGGTGTGAGTCGCATCATGCCATAGCCGCCTAGTTTTAAAAGTACTGCGGCAAGAACTATTGATCCAGCGATGGGAGCTTCAACATGGGCTTTGGGAAGTCATAAGTGTAGACCATATAGGGGTATTTTTACTATAAAAGCTATTATGCATGCTAGTCAAGTTAAATTATGAGATCAGGTGGTTGTTAGTTTTTGGGCTGTGAGTGTTAGTAGTGGAATATTCGATGAGCCTAAGTTGTTATGTACATATAACAATATAATTAGTAGAGGGAGAGAGCCGGCCAAGGTATAGAATAGGAAATATGTGCTTGCGTTTAGGCGTTCTGCTTGGTTACCTCACCGGGTGATAATAATTAGGGTGGGAATGAGGGTGGTTTCAAATAGGATATAAAATAAGATTAGTTCTGTAGCTATGAATGTTATGATTAGGGAAATCTGTAGTGAAATTATTATGGATAGATAAAGCTTTTTTCGTAAAGGACTTTCATTGTGTAGATGATATTGGCTTGCTATAATTATAAGAGGCAAGAGTCAGGCGGTTAGCGTTAGAAGAGGCGTTGTTAATGGATCGGAAGATAAATAAGTTGAGTAGCTAATAAGGTTATTATTAGTTTGGTGGAAGAATAGAATGGGGATAAGGCTAATAATTAAGCTGTGTGTGGTTAAGTTAATTCAGATTAAATTGTTTTTGGAAAATCATGTTATTGGTATGAGTATTATTGTGGGGAAGACTATTTTTAACATTGGAGTAGGTTTAAATTATGGATATGGTCTAGTCCGTATGTATTTGAGATTGAAATCAGTAAGGCAAGACCCACTGCTGCTTCGCAAGCAGCAAATACTAGTAGAGCAATAGGTATAATATTAGCTAGGGGAAAATGTATATTGAGTGCCATAAGAGTATTTATGATAAATAGTGAAAGTATCATCCCCTCTAGGCATAATAGGGATGATATTAGATGTGAGCGATATATTAATATGCCTAGGAGTGAGATAATAAATGCTAATATAATATTTATGTAAATAATGGGCATTTGGTTAGTATGATTATCATAATTTAATGAGTCGAAATCATTTGTTTTACTTAAACTACTTACCAATTCGATTCATTCTAGCCCCTTTTGAGTTCACTCATAGGCTAGGCTGAGAGTTAGAATAATAATTAGTATAATTGACGATTTGAATATTATGGGGAGGCTTGTTGTTTGTAGAGCTCATGGCAAGGGTAATAGCAGGGCGATTTCTAGGTCAAATAACAGGAAGGTAATAGCTACTAGAAAAAATTTTATGGAAAAGGGAATGCGAGCAGGGTTCAGTGGATCAAATCCACACTCGTAGGGGTTGATTTTTTCTGTATAGGGGTTGAGTAAGGGTAATCAGAATATAATAATTATTAGTAAAAGGGTTAGAAGGGTATTAATTGTTAGGGCTAATATTAGGTTAATTATTCTTCTTCGAATGTTGTCGAAACTAGCTGATTGGAAGTCGGCTGTACTGGTTATACTAAAAGAATAGGAACCTCATCAGTAAATGGAAATATAGAGAAAGAGTCATACAACATCTACAAAGTGTCAGTACCAAGCAGCGGCTTCAAAGCCGAAATGGTGGTTTGATGTAAAGTGATATAATAATTGGCGGATAAGGCAAACGGTAAGGAATGTAGATCCGATAATAACATGAAGTCCGTGAAAGCCGGTGGCAACAAAGAATGTTGAGCCATAAATTCCGTCGGAGATAGTAAAAGGTGCTTCATAGTATTCTGAGATTTGTAGTAGGGTGAAGTAAACACCTAATAAAATTGTAATTAGTAGGGCTTGGATTATCTGTTTTCGATTGTTTTCTATTAGGCTGTGATGAGCTCAAGTGATTGTAACTCCTGATGCGAGTAATACAGAAGTGTTTAGTAGGGGTACTTCTAGGGGGTTTAAGGGAGTAATACCTGTTGGTGGTCAGTGCCCTCCTAAGTATGGAGTAGGAGCAAGGCTTGAATGGTAAAATGCTCAGAAAAAGCCAGCAAAGAAGAAAATTTCTGAAATAATAAATAAAACTATTCCATAGCGAAGACCCTTTTGAACTGGTATTGTATGGTGACCTTGATAAGTGCTTTCTCGGACAATATCACGTCATCATTGATATATCGTTAATATATTAGTTACTAGCCCTAATACTAGTAGGGTTGAAGAATAAAAGTGGAATCATATAATTAGGCCAGAGGTTATTAGGAGGGCTGAAAGAGCTCCTGTTAATGGTCATGGGCTGGGTTTGACTATGTGGTAAGGGTGGGTTTGGTGTGTCATTAAGTATTATCATGTAAATAAAGGCTTACTAAGAGTGTAAAGACGTAGGCCTGGATTAGGGCGACTGCTATTTCTAGAATTGTTAATAATACTAGGAGCACTAAAGTTAGTGAGGTTGCAAGTAAACTGGCAGTTAATAGTGCTAGTGTGGCACTTCCGATTAGATGTATTAGTAGATGTCCTGCCGTAATGTTGGCGGTTAGGCGTACGGCTAGGGCTACTGGTTGAATAAATAAGCTAATAGTTTCGATAATTACTAGCATAGGAATAAGAGGTGTGGGTGTCCCTTGTGGTAAAAAGTGAGCTAAGGAGTTTTTGGTTTTGAAGCGGAGACCTGTAATTACTGTACCTGCTCACAGGGGGATTGCTATAGCTAGATTTATGGACAGTTGAGTGGTGGGGGTAAATGAGTGGGGTAAGAGTCCTAGAAGATTTGTTGTAGCAATAAAGATAATTAGGGACATGAGTATTAGAGATCAGGTTTGTCCTTTAGTATTATGAATTGTTATCATTTGTTTTAGAATTAGTTGGATTAGATTTTGCTGGATAATAATTAGTCGATTACTAATAAGGTGCTTGGAGGTTGGAAATAATAATGTGGGAAATAAAATAATAGGTATTACAGCGGGCAAGCCTAGAAGCGTTGGGGTTGTGAAAGGGGTAAATAAATTTTCGTTCATTTTAGTTGTCAAGGGCTATTAAATACTCGTATATTAGAAACTTCTTTTTGTGATGGGGAAAAATGGTAATTTGTGTTTAGTAGCTTTAACTGTATAATAAGATATAATGCGGGTAGCATGGCTATAATAGTAATAAACCATGTAGATGTATTTAGTTGAGGCATTTCACTGCAGAGAAGAGATTTTTCTCGATCTTTAACTTAAAAGGTTAATGCTGTAGCAGCTATGCAGTGAGTTTTGGTACTTTAGAAATAAATTAAGTAGGGTGTTTTTAGTATATTTATAGGGTGAATACGGGCCCTATTTCAAAAATTTTTAATGGAATTAATTCTGCGACAATTGGTATGAAGCTGTGATTAGCACCGCAGATTTCTGAGCATTGTCCGTAGTAGACACCTGGTCGTATAGCAGTAAATGTAGTTTGGTTTAAGCGCCCGGGAATTGCATCTGTTTTTAGACCCAATGAGGGGATAGTCCATGAATGTAGGACGTCTTGGGATGTAATTATTATGCGAACGGGAGCTTCAATTGGAAGTACTACTCGGTTGTCAACTTCTAGGAGTCGAAGGTCCCCTGGATTTAAGAATAGTGGGGGGAGTATATAAGAATTAAAGATTAAGCCCCCATAATCTGTGTATTCATAAGTTCAGTACCATTGATGTCCAATTGATTTGATAGTGAATGATGGGTTATTAATCTCATCTGTTAAGTAGAGAATACGTAGGGATGGGAGGGCAATTAAGATTAGGATAATTGCTGGTAGGATGGTTCAAATAGTTTCTATTTCTTGAGCATCTGTAATGTTAGTATTAGTTAGTTTTGTCGTGAGTACCGATGATAATACATATAAGACTAAAAAGCTAATTAAAGATACAATTATGAAGGCGTGGTCGTGAAAGGCAATTAGTTCTTCTATGATGGGGGATGTGGCATCTTGTAGGCCTAGTTGAACTGGGTGAGGCATGTAAGATATATAGGGCATGTCCTATAATTTAGCTTTGACAAAGCTATGAAATGATTTTTCTAATATCTCATTGAAAAAGTTATAGGGGTTATAGGATTGGCTTGAAACCAGTTTCAGGAGGTTCGATTCCTTCCTTTTTTATATTACTTTAATGAATGCTGGTTCATCAAATGTGTGGTATGGTGGTGGGGAGCCATGTAGTCATTCTAGATTAGACGTAGGTTGTTCGATTAATAGAACCTTACGTTTCGAGGCAAAAGCTTCTCAGATTATATAGACTATTAGTAGTATAGCTACTAGAGAAATAAAGGAGCCTATGGATGACACGATATTTCATGTGGTGTAGGCATCAGGGTAATCGGAATAGCGTCGGGGTATTCCGGATAAGCCAAGGAAATGTTGTGGGAAGAAGGTTAAATTTACACCTACAAACATAATAATAAAATGTGCTTTGGCACAGACTTGGTCTAGGGTATAGCCCGAGAATAGGGGGAATCAGTGAATAAAGCCTCCTATAATAGCAAAGACAGCTCCTATTGATAAGACGTAGTGGAAATGAGCTACAACATAGTATGTATCATGTAATACGATATCTAGTGATGAATTTGCTAGTACAATACCAGTTAAGCCCCCTACGGTAAAAAGGAAAATAAAGCCTAGGGCTCAGAGTATTGCTGGAGATCATTTAATATTTCCTCCGTGTAGTGTAGCGAGTCAGCTAAAGACTTTGACGCCAGTTGGAATTGCAATAATCATAGTGGCAGAGGTAAAATAGGCTCGTGTATCTACGTCTATACCAACGGTAAATATATGGTGGGCTCATACGATAAAACCTAAAAACCCAATTGATACTATAGCTCAGACTATGCCCATGTACCCGAAAGGTTCTTTTTTTCCAGAGTAATATGTTACGATGTGTGAAATTATTCCAAAGCCAGGTAAAATAAGAATGTAGACTTCAGGGTGACCGAAAAATCAGAATAGGTGTTGATATAAGATCGGATCTCCTCCTCCGGCGGGGTCAAAGAATGTAGTGTTGAGGTTACGGTCTGTTAATAGTATTGTAATACCTGCAGCTAATACAGGCAGGGATAGGAGTAATAGGACTGCTGTAATTAGAACTGATCAAACAAATAGGGGGGTTTGATATTGAGACATAGCAGGAGGTTTTATATTAATAATAGTTGTGATGAAATTAATAGCCCCTAGAATAGAAGAAATACCTGCTAGGTGTAGTGAGAAAATAGTTAAATCTACAGAGGCCCCTGGGTGAGAGAGGTTTCCCGCTAGAGGCGGGTAAACTGTTCAGCCTGTCCCGGCACCAGCCTCTACTATGGCTGATGCAAGAAGAAGTAGAAAAGATGGTGGAAGAAGTCAGAAGCTTATATTATTTAGACGAGGAAATGCTATGTCAGGAGCGCCAATTATTAAGGGTACTAGTCAATTTCCGAAACCTCCAATTATAATAGGTATAACTATAAAGAAAATTATAACAAATGCATGGGCTGTAACGATAACATTATAAATGTGATCATTGCCTAATAGGTTGCCGGGTTGACCTAGTTCAGCTCGAATAAGAAGACTTATAGCCATACCTATGGTTCCGGCCCATGCGCCAAATAGTAAGTATAAAGTTCCAATATCTTTATGATTTGTGGAGAATAGCCAGCGGTTAATGAGCATAGGTAAGATGGCTGAGTAGGCATTAGGCTGTAAACCTAAAGACAGAGGTTAAATCCTCTTTTTACCAGCCCCGAGGTGATTTTCATGTTGAATTGCAAATTCAAAGGAGCAGCTTAATATTTCTGCCGGGGCTTCTCCCGCCTTTTTTTCCCTGCGGCGGGAGAAGTAGATTAAAGCCAGTTGGTTAGGGTATTTAGCTGTTAACTAAGTTTTTGTGGGTTTGAATCCCACTGATCTAGTAAGGGCTTAGCTTAATTAAAGTAATTGATTTGCGTTCAGTTGATGTGGAGTAGAGTTCTGCAGTCCTTATTATGCTTCAGAAATTAAGTATTTTTAACTTTATAAGAGCTTGAAGGCTTTCGGTCTAGTTTAACCTAAATTTCTAGAATATAGTTAAGATTGTTGGAGATATTGGTAAGAGAAGAGTTGTCAGGATAATAAATGGGGGTATTAGGGGTATGGGTTTTGTGTTTTCGAACTGTCATTTTATTTTTGTATTATTAGATGCGGGGAGTAATGTTATAGAGGTAGTATAAATTAGACGTAGGTAGAAATATAGGTTAAGTAGGGTCATAATAACTATGATAGAGGGTATAATAAAGTTATTATTTTTTGTGAGTTCTTGAATAGTGATTCATTTGGGTAGGAAGCCGGTTAGTGGGGGTAGACCTCCTATTGATAGAAGGGTGACTGATACTAATGGTATTAATCAGGTTAGTTTATTTCAGGCGCGTGATAGTATTAGGGTAGTGGTATTTGAGCTTAGGTTTAGGGCTAGAAATGCAGTGCTTGTTATGATAATATATGTAAGTAGATAGAAAACTGTAATATTTGGATTATATACTAGTGTTATTATTATTCAGCCTATGTGTGTAATTGAAGAATATGCTAGAATTTTACGTAGCTGTGTTTGGTTAAGGCCTCCTCAGCTGCCTGCTATGATGGATAGAGTTGATAGGGTTATGAGAATATTTGTGTTAATTGATGGATAAATTTGATATATAATTAGGATGGGAGCTAGTTTTTGTCATGTAAGGAGAAGTAGTCCAGGAACTAAGGGTGTTCCTTGGGTGACTTCTGGAATTCAGAAGTGGAAAGGGGTTATTCCTAATTTTATAGCTAGTGCTATTACCATAATTGAGGATGTTAGCTGATTAGGGTTATTTATTATAATTCACTGTCCTGGAAATAAATTATTTAATGTAATTGCTATTATAAGAATTATGGACGCGGTAGATTGTATGAGGAAATATTTGGTGGCGGCTTCCGTGGAGCGAGGGTTCGCTTTTTTGATTAAAATAGAGGTGAAAGCTAGTATATTTATTTCTAGGCCCGCTCAGGCAATAAATCAGTGAGAGCTTAGTGATGTAATAAGGGTACCTATGATTATTGTGGAGTAAATAACGAGTTGGGCTAGTGGGTTAATTAGTACGGGAAGGATATAACCAACATTTTCGGGGTATGGGCCCGATAGCTTACTTAGCTGACCTTACTTTAGAATGGGGTGTGATAGGTAGCACGGAGGAATTTGAATTCTCAGGGGTAGGTTCGATACCTATAATTCTAGAAATAAGAGGGTTAGATACCTCTATTATTTACTCTATCAAAGTAACTCTATTATCAGACATATTTCTAGTTTTGAGGGGGGATGCCAGATATTATAATGGGGGTTGAGATATATCATATGAGGAGTGCTAGTGTAAGAGGGAGAAAGTTTTTTCATAGTAGATGTATAAGTTGGTCATAGCGGAATCGAGGGTAGGTTGCTCGAATTCATAGGAATAAGGAGGTTAGTAGGAGAGTTTTTGTAACAAAGCATACTGTAAATAGTTCTGGTGAATGGATGGGATATAATGTCCCTAGAAAAATTATAGCTGTTAGGGCATTTATTATAATAATATTTATATACTCGGCTATGAAGAAGAGGGCAAATGGGCCTGCAGCATATTCAATATTAAAGCCCGACACTAATTCTGATTCTCCTTCTGTTAGGTCAAAGGGGGCTCGGTTGGTTTCTGCTAGTGTGGAGGTGAATCATATTATGGCCAGGGGTCATGATGGTAGGAGAAGTCAGATATACTCTTGTGTTGTAATAAGTGCATGGAGATTGAATGAGCCGCTTATTAGTAAAACTGATAATATAATGATGGCGAGGGTTACTTCATATGAAATTGTTTGGGCGACTGCTCGTAGTGCTCCGATTAATGCGTAGTTTGAGTTTGATGCTCATCCTGATCATAGGATGGAATAAACAGCTAGGCTAGATGTAGCTAGAATAAATAGGAGCCCTAGGTTGAGATTAATTAGGGGGTTAGGTATAGGTAGAGGTACTCATAGGAGGAGGGCAATGGAGAAGGCTAGGACCGGTGCAATAATATACAAGGTGATGGTGGAGGTTGAAGGTTTTAAGGGTTCTTTGGTGAAGAGTTTTATTGCATCAGCAAAGGGTTGTAGTAACCCATAAGGGCCTACAACATTAGGCCCTTTGCGTAGTTGTATATAGCCTAGTAGTTTTCGTTCAGTAAGTGTAAGAAACGCCATGGCGGCGATGATGGGTAGAATGATAAGTAGAAGATTTACTGTAAACATAATGTTAAGAAGAGGAGTTGAACCTCTGATTATAAAGTCTTAAATTTTATGCAATTGCCGGGCTCTGCCATCTTAACAATCCCTGCTCTTGGGTTGTGTGTGTGTGGTTTTTGCTAAATTGAGATTATGTCATTTATGAAAGGAGGGCGCTTTATGAAGTGGGCCCCATTTCTCTTGTCCTTTCGTACAGGGAGAAATGTGAAATAGATAGAAACCGACCTGGATTTCTCCGGTCTGAACTCAGATCACGTAGGACTGTTAATCGTTGAACAAACGAACCCTTGATAGCTGCTGCACCATTAGGATGTCCTGATCCAACATCGAGGTCGTAAACCCTATTGTCGATATGGACTCTGGAATAGGATTGCGCTGTTATCCCTGGGGTAACTTGTTCCGTTGGTCAAGTTATTGGATCAATTATAGTATTAAATCGCTTTGACTTGTGTAGTCCTGGCGTGGTTTGATTCGGAGGTTTAATTGTGCTCCGAGGTCACCCCAACCAAAATTTTTAATGCAGGGGCGGATTATATTAGACCCGTGGGTTTGTATTAATTTTGATTGCATTAGTAAATTGAAGCTCCACAGGGTCTTCTCGTCTTATTGTTATATGCCCGCCTCTTCACGGGCAGGTCAATTTCACTGGTTGGAAGTAAGAGACAGTTAAACCCTCGTGTTGCCATTCATACAAGTCCCTATTTAAAGAACAAGTGATTATGCTACCTTTGCACGGTCAGGGTACCGCGGCCGTTAAACAGATGTCACTGGGCAGGCAGTGCCTCTAATACTAGTAATGCTAGAGGTGATGTTTTTGGTAAACAGGCGGGGTTAAGTTTGCCGAGTTCCTTTTACTTATTTTAACCTTTCCTTTAGAAGCATGCCTGTGTTGGGTTAACAGTTTATATAATACTAGCTTGGTTGTAATTATTAGGATTGAACTGTTAAATATCAGTGAAGTTTTCGGTCTGATTTAGGCTTATGCATAGGAGAATTTATTCATGTTACTAATATTAGCATTATTACTTCTATGAAATGATAGATTAATCCAATGTGATGTAAGGAGTTCAGTAAGATGTCTGGTATTTTTTAGGTAGTTAGTGTTGAGCTTGAACGCTTTCTTAATTGATGGCTGCTTTTGGGCCAACTATGAATTTAGAAAAATTTTACTCTCTATATAAGGTTTTTTCCTAGTGTCTAAAGAGCTGTCCCTCTTTAGACTAACAATTAAGTTTACAGGGGGATTAATGGTTCTGTCGGTAAGCTTAAGGTTGAACTAAGATTCTATCTTGGATAACCAGCTATCTCCAGGCTCGGTAGGTGTATCACCTCTACCCAGAAATCTTCCCACTATTTTGCTACATAGACGGGTGCGCTCTTTCAGCTGTTTTTGGGTAGCTCGTCTGGTTTCGGGGTACTTGACTTTAGTTCTCTTTGCGAAGTGGTCTCTAGCTAATTCATTATGCAGAAGGTATAGGGGTGAGTCCTTGCTATTTTGTACTTAATTATTTTTTTCATCTTTCCCTTGCGGTACTGTATCTATGGCGCCAGAATAAATTTCTATCACCTATACTTTTAATATTTGTAAATGGTTTAATATGAATATGTTAGTTTGGTAGTAGTACTGGTTAGTTTAGGGCTAGCATTGGTTCAAGGCAATCAGGTAATGTTGATATCTTCCGGGTGTAAGCTGGATGCTTTATGTTGAGCTATGCCTTGGTTTATCCAAGTGCACCTTCCAGTACACTTACCGTGTTACGACTTATCTCCTCTATATAATTATTGAAGCATTTAGTTAAGTTAATTCTTAAATATATTTGAGGAGAGTGACGGGCGGTGTGTGCGTGCTTCATGGCCTGATTCAACTAAGCACTCTGCTCTTAGTTTACTACTAAATCCTCCTTGGACTCTCAGGTTTCATGAGAGTTGTCGTATAATTTTCTGGGGTAGAAAATGTAGCCCATTTCTCCCAACTCATAAGCTACACCTTGACCTAACGTTTTTGCGTGGGCATTTGTGCTTACTTTACATCTCTTGTTGAGGTTTGCTGAAGATGGCGGTATATAGGCTGAGCGAGAGGTGGTAAGGTTGATCGGGGTTTATCGATTATAGAACAGGCTCCTCTAGGTGGATATGAAGCACCGCCAAGTCCTTTGAATTTTAAGCTGTTGCTTGTAGTGTTCTGGCGAATAGTCTTGTTGTTTTGACTATTAAAGTTTAGGGCTAAGCATAGTGGGGTATCTAATCCCAGTTTGAGTCTTAGCTATTGTGTGTTCAGGTATTTTAAAGCCACTTTCGTAGTCTATTTTACATTGGCTAGGATTTTACAGTTTAGAAATAGTTTAGCTTTATTTAGTTGAGTTTATCTAAAACACTCTTTACGCCGATGTCCATTAACTCGGGTCAATCGTATGGCCGCGGTGGCTGGCACGAAATTGACCAACCCTATAATAGCATAGCTTAGTTAAACTTTCGTTTATTGCTAAATATCAGTCACTGCTGTTTCCCGTGGGGGTGTGGCTAGGCAAAGTGTCTTGAGCTGCATTAAGCGTGCTTGATACTTACTCCTTTTAATCATTGTGATTTGTAGGGTGTCTTCACCGGAGCGGGGATGCTTGCATGTGTAATCTTGCTAGAAGCTAGTAGAAAGGCCGGGACCAAACCTCTTTGTTTATGGGGTTTGTGGGTCCGTCTAGACATTTTCAGTGTCTTGCTTTGGGTGTATTAAGCTACATAAAC